CTAGGAGGCCGCTTCGCTCTCCGCTGGATCGCACGAGAAGACCAGGAGGCGACGCCCGCCGCTTCGCTCGATGGCACGAGACGCACGAACTCCCTCTTTATATGGAGTAGAGACTGCTTGGAAGTGTAGCATCGTTTGAGGTGTGCATGCGAGTTTGACTCGTGGTATTGCTTGCCAAATTGTTTTAATTTTAAAGTACTGCATGCATCCGAATATTTGTTGGCTAGTTTATTTTTAAACTAAAATGCGACAACTAAAAATAATGGAATAAAGTAGTACTAAAGCTTACCTCATCTAGAAAAAAAAAGAAGCTCGGAATTCAAATTGTGCCCTATGGCTTGGCCAAAGCAATGCCCATATACTTTCTGGTGGAACTTTATAAGCTCTATTTTCCTAAATTGCTTGTGCCCTTGAACCCACATCGCTTTATTATATAATAAGATGTGAACTAAGTTTCCATAATTAGATAATATATTGTACTGTAGTACCTATGAAAGCAGTTGGTAGGGGCCGCTAATCACCACATCAACTCTAGTGCACTGAAACAACGACAACTCCTACCAAGCCGTACGCCCTAAATATCACTAGAAAATACTGCTTTTGTCACGTCACCTTTCACGCCTCGCCCAGTGTCCTTTTTCCACCGTTCACTTAGAAAAGCCCTAGCTGTGTAGTAGTACTGCTTCCCGCTGTTCATCCCATGTCTCAGTCACTTCACATCTCTTCTTTTTAGGCCAAACACCACCCCCACCAGCCCCTGCGCTCCCCCTAAAAATAGAAGCAGCAGCATGCAATTCCCCACACATTCAAACAGAGCATGAAGCTGGTGCTCTCCCTGAAGATCCCCAACCACCAGATGATGGGCCTATGAGTGAGCCATCAGCAGCAAACTATTGCTACCACCACAGCTGAGAGTAAGAAGAAGCAAAACATCAGGTGATAGATCAACCTGCATGCAGCTATATACCAGACTATTCCTCCAATATGCTTAATCCTTAACACTATATATTCTGCTTATGTGATCATCGCTTCTCTGACCTCCATGGATCTTGTGCAGACTCAAGAAAGCCAGCCTCCAAGAATTCTCACACCTGTGAGAACCAAGCTCAGCCGCCAACTCCACCCAAGGTAACTAGTTTTGTTCTTTTCACTGCACACGGACATATATATCTGTTCTAGTCATCTCAAAACATCTGCATCCACTTCAAACATATGGGCACCAACGTAACTCCCAAACAGATACCTCCAATCCCAACTTGTGCTACAATGCTCGATCATGTGCACACAATACAAGCAAGTCATCATTGAACTCATCATGCTTACGAGAATATGGCGTATATATTCCTCTATACTTAGGCCCCATTTGGAATACTGGATTCTTTCTCCACTCCTGCGTTTTTTCTGTAAAATTGAACTGTTTTCTGTGAAATTCATACAAGATTTCTGTAAAATTCCTGCGTTCCAAACAGGCGTTTAGTATTTTATTGATTTGCAACTGGTCATTTCTTTGAGCGAACAACAGTGGGGGAGAGCCCCACTGGATTTAACTAAAGAGGAAATTGTTTCAGCTCACAGCCACACTGATTTCTTTTATCCCCCCTCCTCCTTAGCTAGCTAGCTGATCCATGGACATGTCGCCGAGCCCCGACAGCCCCTCGTCGGGAGGGGGCAACGGCGGCGGCATCGGGTCGAGCAGCGGAGGCGCGTCGCCGTCCGTTGGTTCGATGACGCCGCAGTCGCCGAGCCGGTACGAGGCGCAGAAGCGGCGGGACTGGAACACGTTCGGGCACTACCTGCTCAACCACCGGCCGCCACTGAGCCTGGCGCAGTGCAGCGGCGCCCACGTCCTCGAGTTCCTCCGCTACCTGGACCAGTTCGGCAAGACGAAGGTGCACGGCCCGGCGTGCCCCTTCTACGGCCACCCGAACCCGCCGGCGCCGCCTGCTGAGCTGATCGATCGACCGACGGATCGTACGACGTACGTCGTCCTACTACCACCCGCTCTCCTGTTTGGCCGGTATGCCAGATTGAGCTTGAGCATATATATTTTATGTATCATTCGCGTATGCATGCATGCATGTGCATGGCAGTGGCTTCATGCTGCTGATCCGTGCACTCTATGTGACCGGCTGCTGCTACGTCTACTGCATTAATTGCTTGTTGTGTTTGGATTGGCTTTAGCTATCTGGTGTTGTCAAATCTATCTATTTGCTTTGTGTAGGAGTGATGAGCAAGTGTTTGATGTACTTTGAACTGATGAGTATGTGTCCTTTATTATTTGAGGTCTAGAGCTAGGGACAGGGAGATACATATATGGAGATCTCTCTTGCTGTTTGTGGAAGATTTAAAAGCCTCTGTCTCTGTGTGTGCATCTATATACGTACGCATGCATGTGTCAATTCGATTCTGGCCACACCAGCATCTCTTGTGTTTGCTTCCTGTTTCGGTTCCTTTTTATGGTACTGGGATGCAGTGCTTGCTTGCTTGCATGTGTGGGTGAGACCGGGCGAGAGATCGATCGATGTGAATGGTGCATGCCCAGTTGCCTGCCTGCACGGCGAGAGCGTGGCACAGTGCCACGCACCAAATAATAGGAGCCAGGATCGGACAAGCATGTACTATTGATGCTCTTGGTGTGGCTTTGCATTGGGTGTGTATTCTGGACGAGTACGTACTGGATGCATGTGTCGATTGGAGCTATTCTTTGCTGTCCTTTATTTGTTTTACGATCGATCTTTTCCCATGGGTACCTGAATAGTCTCGTCCCGTCGTGGGGGGCTGGCTCTCTGCTATCAGAGATGTTCATGTGGTACTTGATGAGCATAGGAAAAAAAACCGGTCATACTACTACTTCCTTGCCATAGGTTCCGTTCCCCTGGTGATCTAGTACGCTAAAGTTCTTGCATTGGTTGCTATTGACCATACTCTGAGATCATTGTTGTACACATGAAGCTATTGCATCTGGGAGACAAATATTCCACAGTAGAGTTCTGATACAACACCTTCGAATTAGAACCGAATAAAAATGAAATGAAATTTATGGATTATAGTTAGACATTGTTTATGACTATGGATTTACATGTGTACGAAACATTGTTACCAGGAAAAGTATTTCCAACACATAAGTTAATATATTGCGTAGTATGGCATTTATATATGTTTTTCCCAGTATTGTCTTTTGGTGGTATATAGGGAAGTTATATAGTATTCCTGGCTGCAAGCTTTCTATTTACATCACTACTATTTGTCATTTCTTGCATTTTAATTTAACATGTACCATGATCCAATACAAAAAAGTACCTAACTATAAGCCATAAGCAATAATAAGCATTTTTTGCAAACACATAGGCCATATAACATCCTATACAAAAAGAGTACCTAAGTATATATATAGGTTTTTATCATATGAAACGTGCCATATCCAGTGTCCAGGTATTTCTATTTTACAGAAGCCCAGCAGTTCACGTTGTGGTGCATCCAATAATGAAGCAATAATCCAAGCACAGTGGGTTATACAGTGCATGGGTTATTATGGTGTCCCTGTGATTTATATTAATTATAGTTGTCACTTGGATTTTTTTTCAATTTTTATATCAGACTTTGATCATGATTAAGCATTTAATTAATCCATACTTTAATCACCATTTTTATTATCAAAATAAGAGAATAGATATAATCATTAAGCATCGAAATGTACGGTGTGCCCTCGATGTCAAACCTACTTTCTAATATGCATGTACTCCCGCCCATGTCATGATTGAATACATGTGGCAAAACATTTAGAATTCGTTCATGGATAACATCGTGAACATTCTTATTTATCTTGGAACATATTTTCATTACATTATGACTTCATTATTTACAATATATATCATGCTATTTAGAACCAATGGTTAAAATTTAGCTAGACGTTGAAGACCTTAACCATGTTGGTATGAAGCATCACTTTAGTTTATAATTAACTGAAGGAATTATTAGACAATTTCGATTTAAATGTTCAACAGAATTGACTGGTTTTAATTTCTTGGATTTACCATAAAATACTTTTTGTTGTGAAATGATGAATTAGTAATGGCGTGGATACAACAGCCAGAACTATTCTATTATTCTTTACAACAGCAGTTCTTATACTTGCGCACTTGGTCCCTGAACTATTGATATGCAGTTTCATGTTCCTAAATTCGTTAAGTATTTCACATGAAGTTTAATTTTGTATATATCATTCTGCATAAATTAGATGTGCCCGATGCCTTTTATATTTAAACTTGCTTAATATAGTCGACAGAAATTATATATATAAGAAACTAGCTAGGTGCTGCATATTGATCCTTGATATATACCACTACCACATACAGTCATGTTCCCTACTCTAAAGTCGCAACTCTGTCTAGTTAGCAATTACTTATAAAGCAGTCCATCAACTTGTGCCCTCGCACATGTCAAAGTCTTAGGCAACATATGTATTCAAATTTGATAGGTAATCTTATAGTAGTAGAAGTTGGTAATTTAATTAGAACATACACACGTTTATTTTTAGTTATTAATTTTTTAAGTAATAGCATATGTTAGTATTTTATATGCATGTTTGGTTGTTCTAGTTTATCAGCAGCAATCGCAAGCTAATAATTTAGATATAATTCTAAGAGGTTATTTATATTATATACCATAATAGCAAATGATTATTGACATTTACTAAAAAGGTAATAGCAAATTTAGATATAAATGTAAGAGTTATTTTATATAATCAATCAAAATAGCAAAAGGTAGCAGTTCAGAAACAAATTTAGGTGGTACATTATTTCATACTCCCTCCATCCTAAATTATAAGGGGTTATGGCCTTCCCTTAACCCGTCCATGTTCATATATATGTTGATGAATCTAGAAACATATAGAAAAATACACACATGGAATAATGCATGGATCTATTTGAAGTCCAAAACCATTTACAGTTTGGGATGCAGAGAGTATTGTCTTCTATAATGATAAGGGGTGGTGTTTTAGACGTAGATTTAGACTATTACTTTGTGTTGTTTTTTATAATGGTAGATGTGTGCTGGTGTCATATATGTAGTAGGTAAGGACTGACTTTTGCTCTTTCTGTAAAATTGTGGGAAGCAAAAGCTTTGAAACAAGCAAGGATAAATACCAACATATACATATATACGGCTATATGCCTTGAGGACAGCACTTCAGCTCATAGGCAGGCAAGAAGCTAGCTAGGTCTATGGGATAACCATATATGGCCTGCGCGCGACATAGAAGCAATTTTGGGGCACAGCAGGATGTTCAGTTCATTATCGACTTGCTCAGGATGGGAAATGACAGATGGAGGCTGGTGCATGCACTACGACAGGCTGCCCGCACACAAGCTAGGAAAGGTGGTTCGAAGAATGGAAATGCAATTCATTGGTTGATGAATCTTTTGTTACCACTACACTACTTGAATTTACGCAAGACTGCAGATTCTTTAGAAGAGATGGGGCTACCTAGGATTGGTAGGGGTCAATCTGATGTACTATACTATTAGAACCCTCTTTCTCTTTAGATTTTTGGGTAGGTATCATATACCAAGAGCATTTTTCACCTGCTACGGAACACATGAATTTGGCAGTGGGGCTAAAGAGATAGGGCGAATCGGTGGGCTTTTCCTGGTTATTGTAATCAGGTAAAGGTTTTAGATACATTTTTCTATATCTCAAAATACATACGTTTAGCAGCTAGCTAAATGCGCCAGAGGGAGACTACAGAAACTTGTCTCAAGTCCAAAAGCAAACGAAATCTCTGGGCGAGCCAGAGTTCAGTACTTACGACCAACCACCATACATACCCATAGTAGCCGCTGGATTTGAAAGCAGAGCTCACCATCATGAGAATAGAGCTTGGTATTAAGCTTACGTCACACGGGGCGCCCTTGGAAGCATTCTAGGGCGGGCATACTTCTGCTTACTTATATGCTCGGTCCGGAGACCGCTGAACAGAAATCCCTCCACGAGGACCAAGATCAGAACTCAAACCTGGCACTTTGAAAAAAGATAATATCTAGTGTAGTTTTGATGATTTTATTGTTCTTTTATCTACGATAACCAACCATCACTTTCTAACAAGTCAAACAATCTTTCTGAGTGCTTTACCGAATCCTTGAACTTCTATCGTTAGGGGTCAAGCTTACCTACTTGATCAGACTTCGCCCCTCACCGGAAACCTAGTGCTGCGCCCTTTAATACCGCTTGCTTTTTCACCGAATAGCTCCTAAAAGCAGTGGTAGGAATGCGACAGAGCTAGCTTTCTCGTGATAAGTAGTCAATTCTCAAATGGCAAACAAGGGCAAAAGATGCGACATCAGGTGTTAGAGACCGGGCGGCGGGGAAAGTAAGAGTGCCAAGTAATGGATCAAAGCATCTCCGTAAAGGGCAGACGGAGGGTGATCTAACTTAACAACCTAGCTTACTAGCAGAAGAAAGAGGAAGTCAAGCCTAGCGGCCTGAAGTGCGAAGTAGTGAATTCTCTTTTTATCCAGACCTGTCTCCTAGTTAGGTTGTCCAGTGGCATTCTTTTGTTAACGTCAAACCGTGAAAAAGCGGCTCTTCCAAATCGAGTGAGTAGCTCCTATCTTCTACTGATTGACTCACTTTTCTATTCCATAGCACGCTCAGTGGAACAGTGACATGCTTTGGTCCTAGTACAACAACAGCCATATGTAAAATTTCATAGGCATCTTTTTTCCTTAGAGAGAGAAAGCCCGTCAGGACGGTAATCAATCTCAATGCCAAGAAACAACCACTACGCTTCAGCCATAAATTCAAGCTGAATGGAACCAAAAATCAACGAACGTTGCCCCATCTTTCTTAGATTTTCTTGATGAGAAAGAAGCAAATAAAGCTTTCTTTGATTCTTGTCAGCTTGTTGGTTCGAATTCCGTCTATTTGATTCAGTTCGCGGTAATACTTTTTAGGCGGGGATTGGCAAATTAGGAATTCGTACTAAAGGCAACCATCATATTAGCTTAGCTAGCAAAAGGCAATCAAGGGTCAGAGCTCAATTGCATAGTGAGAGTTGAAGCTTCGGTACGAAATTCTGGCTACTAGGTTTCTCTGGATACGGGATGATTCAAGCTTTTTCAAGAGTGAGTAAGTCTCCCTACTCATCGGAAAATTAACACTCTGAGGCGCTTATTCCTATTCCCACTTGAAAATCTACAGCCCAGTGCTCCGCCGTAACTTTAGTTAGGTCAAGCCTGCTTTCCGCGCACTCTGTCATGTCCTCACTTCAACCCCCATTCTTTAGGCACCGTAATTTCGCTGCTTCTTTCTTCTTCCAACCAGACAAAACGTATGGATCGCTTCCAGCTTCCTTTCTTTGGAGAGAATGGGCTACGGCACCTACAAGAGCATATGCTCGGACATCCATCCAATTATGGAATATTCAGGCCAGCAGTAAACGAATGAAGACAATGTCAAATGTCAGTGGTCATCATCCCTATAAGAAATATGGGGAAGCTTTGTACGCAATCCAAGCAAGTCAAGCAGGGACACTGAATCGGTAAAGAAACCAGCCTAAAGAGTATGTATTCACACTGGTACAGAACATAGATCAGATCGTAAGGGATAGAGGGATGCAATCGTAAGGGATAGAGGGATGCAACCTAGCTGTCCATTAAAAAACATCGATTTGACAGTGACTTCGACTGTGTAAAGCACATGTATGATTTTGAACCCTTATTTGACTCAATTTCCTATCGTCCTTCAACGACTATAACTGGTCCAGTACCAAGCCTAGGATCAAGGTGGTCACAAGGTGGGGCCCATAGATAGTTATTTCAGCCATATCTGTTGAAAAGGTTTGACCCAATCTTGTACACTGTAGTATCATATTGTCATTTTCCTGCATCACATCCTACTCCACGTAAAAACATCTCATAGGAGAAAAGAAATCTGTCTAATAAAGCAAAATGCCTACCAACCATTAGTCCAAGTCAACTTTCTATTAGTAATAGAATACTCACTCAGGTTAAGATCATTCATAAATGCATGAAATTGATTCAAACTCTGGCACTCAAATTGGTACCAGATTGGCGCATTCCTAGCTCTAATTGAATTCAAATCACCACGTTTCAGCCAAAGACCTTACCAAGCATAATACCTTTTAATTCATTCCAAAAAGAGAAAGCATGATCAACCCAAAAAGAGAAAGCATGATCAACAGTCGAATTTTCTTTCGAGTTTAGACTATACCTGAAACTCTACTCAACGATTTCTTTATTATTTACTCCATGATAAAAGAGAAAAGGGGTAGTCTTCAAAAAAAAGTTTTTTATATTACCCCCTTATTTAGCTTACGCCCTTGACCTTCAAGATTCATATCATATACTAGCTCTACTACTTGAATTCGATCTTCATCTTTAGTAATACCTAACGTTGCTAGGGTCTTCCATGCTTATAAAGTATTACTAAAAAGAATCTTTTTTCCTAGTGTTTAACTTTTTCTCAAAGAAGATTTCTACAACCCATTTTCCTTGATACTGGAATCGAGCTACTTCCATTTTTTTAGGTAAAGATCAGGCGGGAAAGCTTACACCACCCATATTCTTCTTTATTTTATGTGGCTGACCTATTTGTTCACTTTTCACAAATCATGTAGCAATTTCGAAAGAGAGATCAGGATCAGAGCAAAGAAGCAGCGAAATGAGGGGAGGAGACTCTGCCTCCATAGTATAAGTTGCTATCCACTTATGCTTGGTTTGTGCTTGACCACGAAATCTTGCCTCCCACCATCATGAAAGACAGATGATGATGTCGATTTCTTACTGTCGAGACAGCCTGTCCGAATCCAAATCATTCAACTTCCTCCTTTGCAGTGGCGAGGTCGTTGATTCCTATAAATCAAGATGTTTTGTTGCCTGCTTCTTTTTATGGACCTTCTCTCTTGGATGGTATTATCCACTGGTATATTGTGAAAGTCTCTACAAAGACGAAAGGACCCCATGCCTTCTTTGAAAACGATATCCCTCTTCAACGCTTCCGCTAGCCCTAGACTCGGAATACTCTGCTTAAGAGATCCCCCTCTCCGGTCAGAGAGGATTTGAGTACAACATTGATTGCGGAAGATCTTTGTTCCTATTATTTCAAAGCCTAACTAGGCGCGCAGCGGTGAGTGCGAGCTGCTTTCAAGAAATGCTGGAAAAGAGCCAGTAACGCTATCAGTGAATAGAGCTGGTGTAAAGTCCAGCTAAAGTACCATACAGCCCCACAGGTAAAGAGTATGAGTGGAGGGAAGTGTTCTGCTCTTACAGGTACTACGGAACTAGTTCCAAAGAACTGCTAGTGAGGAATGAAAGAGTTTCTAGTGATAGGTGCTGCTATGAGTTAGCATAGCCCCAAAGAAAGTAGTCTGCGATCCCCTTCGAAGTAAGTGAAAGGGCGGAGCGAGCAAACCGGATAGCCCCACAGAGTATCGGCGACGATTTCCCGCATACACCGAATTCAACCGGGATGAAATTAGGAGAAGAATTCGGCATAGAAGCGACTTTGATCTTCGACGACCGAGGCCGTTGGAAGTGCATGAAATAAGAGATGCGAGCAAGTATTGTGAATATAAAGAAAGTCCGGGTCACACCAAGAGTGCTTGCAACTCAAAGATGAGCTCGAAAGAAGAGCCCGGCTGGGGAAGTTATATCAGTTCATCAAAAAGTATGTGAATGGCAAGGGAACAGGAAGGCTGGATGAAAGAGGCCTGAAGGACCCCCGCAGTGGAAATAGGGACCCCGGGACAAGGTAGGCCGAATAAGAAGGTAAAAGAAGGAAAGGAGACGAACAATATCCATTTCAAAATATTTCTAACGGATTCCTTGGTTCGGACCGACGAAGTAATGGCATTCGATCAACCCGACTGCAATCTTTTTCTGTCGGTAAGGATTGCACCAGAGCACCTTCTACTTCTAATAGGCCATGAACTATAGATAGAGAAGAATCATTCTGAGCGAGTCCATAAGAAGCGACCCACTTTTTCATCGGTTCCGGGGGAAGACCAAAGATCTTGCGCGACCGGTCCGCCAGCTCAAAAGAGAAAGAAGTCTCGTTAATCTCTTCATGCTCGTTCCAAGTTCGAAGTACCGTTTGGCCAAAGAAAAAGCCGCTTCCTGACACGATTGCCTCTTTATATAGATAGATATAGGATCCATGGGGTTATTACTTAGAAGTCTATTTTGTACAAGATCCCCTCCTATCTGATAGAAAAGGGTCCCATGATCCCGAGCCGGTCTTATCTTGGCTCGCAAACCCCAAGTTTGTCTATGAAGAGCTAATCTAATTGTATTAGTTTCTATAATGGATTTCTTATGTGGAATACTAATGGATAGGGCCTCGTTGCTAAGTGCTACAAGATCTAGTGCACTGGAACTCGTGGTTATGGACCCGAATCCTTTAGTATGGAACATTGTCTTTTCCAAGTAAAAACCCCTAGTATATGAAAGAATGAAAAGGTGCTTTCGTTCTTGTGGAATAAGAAGCCCTCGTACCTTAACGAAAGGAAAATAGGAATTTTTCGTTAGGTATTTGACCAAATAGGATCGTCCAGTTCCTATAGAACCTATCACTAAAATACCCGATAGGGCTAAGCGGAACGAAAAGGGTTTTCCATGAGATGGTAAATGAAAACGATTAGCTCCATGAGATGGTAAATGAAAACGATTAGCCCCACACGAGGGAATAAGTGATTGTCTGATAATGAGCAAGGAATATACGTCTTTCTGCTAAAGAGGATCTATTAAACTCATAATTCATTAGATCCTTGTTAGCAATGTCAACTAGGTATCATAAGTAAATGGATCCCGGTTGTTCAATCCTTTGATAACCAAGGTCATTCTTTGCTAAAGAGAAATGATCACTATGGGTCAGACTCAATAGAATTGGATCCATTCAAAATAGCGAGAATTAGGATTCTTGATCCCTCTCAATCTCTCTTTCAATTCGAGGATCCGGAGAGTCATAGTCATCTCCGAATATTTGCCATCTCCGAATATTTTCGATTTCATTTTTCTATGATATGTCTTTCTATATGAAAATTGGTTATTTACGATGTACGATGATCCCTGTTAAGCATCCATGGCTGAATGGTTAAAGCGCCCAACTCATAATTGGTAAATTTGCGGGTTCAATTCCTGCTGGATGCACGCGAACGGGAACGTTCCATAAGTCTATTGGAACTGGCTCTCTATCCATGGAATCTCATCCATCATCCATACATAACGAATTGGTATGGTATATTCATACCATAACATAAGAACAATAAGAACTCGAATTCTTATCGATACTGGAACTCAGAGCATAGGAGGGAAAGTCGATTTATGGATGGAATCAAATACGCAGTATTTACAGAAAAGAGTCTTCGTTTATTGGGAAAGAATCAATATACTTTTAATGTCGAATCGGGATTCACTAAGACAGAAATAAAGCATTGGGTCGAACTCTTCTTTGGTGTTAAGGTAGTAGCTGTGAATAGCCATCGACTACCCGGAAAGGGTAGAAGAATGGGACCTATTCTGGGACATACAATGCATTACAGACGTATGATCATTACCCTTCAACCGGGTTATTCTATTCCACTTCTAGATAGAGAAACGAACTAAAGGAGAATACTTAATAATACGGCGAAACATTTATACAAAACACCTATCCCGAGCACACGCAAGGGAACCGTAGACAGGCAAGTGAAATCCAATCCACGAAATAAATTGATCCATGGACGGCACCGTTGTGGTAAAGGTCGTAATGCCAGAGGAATCATTACCGCAAGGCATAGAGGGGGAGGTCATAAGCGCCTATACCGTAAAATCGATTTTCGACGGAATCAAAAAGACATATCTGGTAGAATCGTAACCATAGAATACGACCCTAATCGAAATGCATACATTTGTCTCATACACTATGGGGATGGTGAGAAGAGATATATTTTACATCCCAGAGGGGCTATAATTGGAGATACTATTGTTTCTGGTACAAAAGTTCCTATATCAATGGGAAATGCCCTACCTTTGAGTGCGGTTTGAACTATTGATTTACGTAATTGGAAGTAACCAATTAGGTTTACGACGAAACCTAGAAATCGATCACTGATCCAATTTGACTACCTCTACGGGATAGACCTCAACAGAAAACTGTTGAGTAACGGCAGCAAGTGATTGAGTTCAGTAGTTCCTCATAGAAAATTATTGACTCTAGAGATATGGTAATATGGAGAAGACAAAATTGTTTGAAGCACGCACAGAACCGGAAGCGCCCCTTGTTTCAAAGAGAGGAGGACGGGTTATTCACATTTAATTTGATGGTCAGAGGCGAATTGAAAGCTAAGCAGTGGTAATTAAGACCCCCGGGTGAAAATAGGGATGTCTCCTACGTTACCCATAATATGTGGAAGTATCGACGTAATTTCATAGAGTCATTCGATCTGAATGCTACATGAAGAACATAAGCCAGATGACGGAACGCGGAGACCTAGGATGTAGAAGATCATAACATGAGCGATTCGGCGGATTTGGATTCCTTTTCTATATATCCACTCATGTGGTACTTCATCATACGATTCATATAAGATCCATCTGTCTAGAGATCGTCATATACATCTAGAAAGCCGTATGCTTTGGAAGAAGCTTGTACAGTTTGGGAAGGGGTTTTTTGAGAAAAAAGAAGAATCTACTTCAACCGATATGCCTTTAGGCACGGCCATACATAACATAGAAATCACACGTGGAAGGGGTGGGCAATTAGCTAGAGCAGCAGGTGCTGTAGCGAAACTGATTGCAAAAGAGGGTAAATTGGCCACTTTAAGATTACCATCTGGGGAGGTCCGTTTGGTATCCCAAAACTGCTTAGCAACAGTCGGACAAGTGGGTAATGTTGGGGTGAACCAAAAAAGTTTGGGTAGAGCCGGATCTAAGTGTTGGCTAGGTAAACGCCCCGTAGTAAGAGGGGTAGTTATGAACCCTGTGGACCACCCCCATGGGGGCGGTGAAGGGAAAGCCCCTATTGGTAGAAAAAAACCCACAACCCCTTGGGGTTATCCTGCGCTTGGAAGAAGAACTAGGAAAAGGAAAAAATATAGTGATAGTTTTATTCTTCGTCGCCGTAAGTAAATACGTAACTAGGAATATGGAAAATTGCATTTTTGGAATTTGCAATAATGCGATGGGCGAACGACGGGAATTGAACCCGCGCATGGTGGATTCACAATCCACTGCCTTGATCCACTTGGCTACATCCGCCCCTTATCCAGCTAAAGGATTTTCTCTTTTTTCCATTCATCATTATTCTATTTATTCTGACCTACATACCTCGATCGAGATAGTGGACATAGGATCCCACTCTTTAAAATGAAAAAAGGAGTAATCAGCTGTGACACGAAAAAAAACGAATCCTTTTGTAGCTCGTCATTTATTGGCAAAAATCGAAAAGGTAAATATGAAGGAGGAGAAAGAAATAATAGTAACGTGGTCCCGGGCATCTAGCATTCTACCCGCAATGGTTGGCCATACAATCGCGATTCATAATGGAAAGGAACATATACCTATTTACATAACAAATCCTATGGTAGGTCGCAAATTGGGGGAATTCGTGCCTACTCGGCATTTCACGAGTTATGAAAGTGCAAGAAAGGATACTAAATCTCGTCGTTAACTGAATTCAGAATAGAAAGATTCAGAATAAACAAAATTTATAGGATTCAAATAAAATAAAGGTAGGCGGGTAATAACCTTATTTATGACAAGTTTCAAATTGGTAAAGTATACCCCTAGGATAAAGAAAAAGAAGAACAGGCTAAGGAAACTCGCAAGAAAAGTTCCAACCGATCGTCTACTTAAATTCGAACGGGTTTTCAAAGCACAAAAACGCATACATATGTCTGTTTTCAAAGCGCAAAGAGTTCTTGATGAGATTCGCTGGCGTTACTACGAGGAAACCGTTATGATACTGAACCTCATGCCTTATCGAGCATCTTATCCCATCTTAAAGTTGGTTTATTCGGCAGCAGCAAATGCTGCTCATTATAGGGATTTCGACAAAGCGAGTTTATTCATCACTAAAGCCGAAGTCAGTAGGAGTACTATTATGAAAAAATTCAGACCTCGAGCTCGAGGACGTAGTTATTCTATAAAAAAAACCATGTGTCATATAACAATTGTACTAAATATAGTAAAGAAATCTAAATAATCTTTGGATGAATCGAAAATTTGATTCCCAGTAAAAAAAAAAAAGAAATAGACTATAAAAATATGGCACAAAAAATAAATCCACTCGGTTTCAGACTTGGTACAACCCAAAATCACCATTCCTTTTGGTTCGCACAACCAAAAAATTATTCTGAAGGTCTACAGGAAGATAAAAAAATACGGGATTGTATCAAGAATTATATACAAAAGAATAGGAAAAAAGGCTCAAATAGAAAAATAGAATCAGACTCAAGTTCTGAAGTAATTACACATATAGAAATTCAAAAAGAAATAGATACAATCCACGTCATAATCCATATTGGATTCCCCAATTTATTAAAGAAAAAGGGAGCAATCGAAGAATTAGAGAAAGATCTACAAAAGGAAGTTAATTCTGTAAACCAGAGACTTAATATTGCTATCGAAAAGGTTAAAGAACCTTATAGACAACCAAATATTCTTGCGGAATATATAGCTTTCCAATTAAAAAATAGAGTTTCATTCCGAAAAGCTATGAAAAAAGCCATTGAATTAACTAAAAAAGCGGATATAAGGGGAATCAAAATCCAAATCGCAGGTCGTCTAGCAGGGAAAGAAATTGCACGTGCCGAATGCATCAAAAAGGGCAGACTGCCCCTCCAAACAATTCGCGCTAAAATTGATTATTGCTGCTATCCAATTCGAACTATCTATGGAGTATTAGGTGTAAAAATTTGGATATTCGTAGAAGAAGAATAACTAACCATGCCTTCCCATTCTACCCAGTGATAGAATAAAAAAGACAAGAACCTTATTTTTCCAAAAATCCCTAAAAAAAAGAAGAAATTATACCTCTTTCTATAAGATTTAATGAAAATTGAGAAATCTTTTAATATAATTGCTATGCTTAGTGTGTGACTCGTTAGTTTTTTCTTTAGGGTCAAAAATCCAAAATGGAGATTGAAAAAAAAAAAATTGGCTGAACCCTACTAAAAATAGAAAAAAACTTAGTAATTTTAGTAATTATAGAAAATTAACTAATAACCAACCTATTGCTTCGTATTGTCGAGATCCTAACTAAGAAACAGTCACTATGTGAATAAATACATCTATAAAAAATGAGTAGATCTATCATATAGTTGTAGCAACTGCATTTTTTTCTCTACAAAAGAAACCAGATTCTAGGCTGTGAAGCAAAACTAAAGGGATGTGGATAAAAGGAGGGATGATAGATAGAAGGAAGAAGAATAAGAGAGATATAGGATTCCAATGTGTATGGTCTATGAATTACATCATAAAAAAAGGCAATGTGATAAAGCATCAATATAATAAAATAAAAAAAAAAGAGAAAATCCGAAATCGTAACTTTTGAAACAACAAATAAAAATTGAAAGCAATAAAAAAGAGCAGCCCGGGTTAATAAAACTGAGAAAATTGACTCGGAAAGCAATTTTTTTGAAGCTCCATTGCAGGATTCAAACCTAGCCATTAAAGGAGAAGCTGTGGGAACGACAAAACCTATGACTGCATAGGATTTTATTGAAAAGAATCCTAACACTTCATTGGGTGGGATGGCGGAGCAAACCAAAAAAATTGCTTTATTTGATAAGGTTCTAAATTAACAAATAAGACAGGAAAGAGTAAATATTCGCCCGCGAAATCCTTAATACTTTACCACGATTCAATAAGAATAAAAATGAGGAGATCAAAAAAAAGAAGGCTTACATTTTAGATAAATATTGAATTTGGATATACTCTAGATCTTCTTTCTTGACTATATATTTTTCCATTTTAAGAAAGTCAAAATAAAAAAAAACCTAACTTTTTCTATTATATATTGATGTGTATCTATCCATAATATTTTTGAATATTATGGAATTAAATAAAGAAATTCACACGCTTTCTCATTTCATTCGCGAGGAGCTGGATGAGAAGAAACTCTCATGTCCAGTTTTGCAGTAGAGATGGAACTAAGAAAGAACCATCGACTATAACCCCAAAAGAACTAGATTTCGTAAACAACATAGAGGAAGAATGAAGGGCAAATCCTGCCGAGGCAATCGTATTTGTTTTGGTAGATATGCTCTTCAAGTACTTGAACCCGCTTGGATCACCGCGAGACAGATAGAAGCAGGACGAAGAGCAATGACACGATATGCACGTCGTGGTGGAAAAATATGGGTGCGTATATTTCCCGACAAACCGGTTACAATAAGACCCACAGAAACACGTATGGGCTCGGGAAAGGGATCCCCCGAATATTGGGTAGCCATTGTTAAACCAGGTCGAATACTTTATGAAATGAGCGGAGTATCCGAAACTGTAGCTAGAGCAGCTATCTCCATAGCTGCTAGTAAAATGCCCATACGAAGTCAATTTCTTCGATTAGAGATATAGAACCCCAAAAAGGAGTATTGAAGATAAAAAACCCCAGGTTTTTCTTTCATAAAAGACAATATTTCTTTAATCCTTTTGCATTGAAATAACAAATGGAAATCAAAATAATATGATTCAACCTCAGACCCTTTTAAATGTAGCGGATAACAGTGGAGCTCGAAAATTGATGTGTATTCGAGTCATAGGAGCCGCTGGTAATCAGCGATATGCTCGTATTGGTGATGTTATTGTTGCTGTAATCAAAGACGCAGTGCCCCAAATGCCTCTAGAAAGATCCGAAGTAATTCGAGCTGTAATTGTACGTACATGTAAAGAATTCAAATGCGAAGACGGTATAATAATACGCTATGATGACAATGCAGCTGTTATCATTGATCAAAAAGGAAATCCAAAAGGAACTCGAGTTTTTGGCGCGATTGCCGAAGAATTGAGAGAATTAAATTTTACTAAAATAGTTTCATTAGCTCCTGAAGTATTATAAATACTAGTAGACGAGATATAGATCAAAGAAAAAATTAGTAGATTGTGTCTCACGTATATGCTTTAAAATAAAAAGTTTAAAGAAAAAGGAAAACATGTTGATTATCGAAAAATTAGGAGGAACCTAGAATTAGAGTCTTATGGGCAAGGACACTATTGCTGATTTACTAACCTCTATAAGAAACGCAGACATGAATAAAAAAGGAACCGTTCGAGTAGTATCCACAAATATTACCGAAAACATTGTTAAAATACTTCTACGAGAGGGTTTTATTGAAAGTGTTCGGAAACATCAGGAAAGTAACAGATATTTCTTGGTTTCAACTTTGCGACATCAAAAGAAAAAGACTAGAAAAGGAATATATAGAACTAGAACCTTTTTAAAGCGTATCAGCCGACCTGGCTTACGAATTTATGCCAACTATCAAGGAATTCCTAAGGTTTTGGGCGGAATGGGAATTGCTATTCTTTCTACTTCTCGAGGTATAATGACAGATCGAGAAGCTCGACTAAATAGAATTGGGGGAGAAGTCTTATGTTATATATGGTAATGCCCCCACCCATAGTACTCAAATTCTATCTCGAACTTCCTATTTTGAAAATAAAAATCGAAAAATAGGAGAAAAAAAATGACAGAAAAAAAAAAACCGAGAGAAGCAAAAGTGACTTTCGAAGGTTTAGTTACGGAAGCCCTGCCCAACGGAATGTTCCGCGTTCGCCTAGAGAATGACACCATCATCCTGGGCTATATTTCAGGAAAGATCCGGTCTAGTTCTATACGAATACTGATGGGGGATAGGGTAAAAATTGAAGTAAGTCGTTATGATTCCAGCAAGGGGCGTATAATTTATAGACTTCCCCATAAGGATTCGAAGCGTACCGAAGACTCGAAGGATAATGAAGATTTGAAGGATACCAAAGATTCAAAGGATTAAGTTTTTCTAGGGTCAAAACTTCCAAGTTTCCAAATTAAAGTGAAGAGACTTATTTTTTCCAAAAGAATAGATTCATAGTTTAAGAAAGGAATACCCATATATGAAAATAAGAGCTTCTGTTCGTAAAATTTGTACAAAATGTCGACTGATTCGCAGGCGTGGGCGAATTAGAGTCATTTGTTCCAATCCGAAGCATAAACAAAGACAGGGGTAATCTTTCGAAAAAGGAGTTTTTCTTTCTAAAAAGTAAAAAAAAGTACCCACGGAAATGTCCAAATTCAAAATAAAAAAATGAAAGTAAAGGATATATTTTACCCTGAAACGGATATCTTTGTATCTTTTTTTCTTTTTTTTATTTCCAACTCATATTTATGGGATAATAAAATATGACAAAAGCTATACCAAAAATAGGTTCACGTAAGAAAGTGCGTATTGGTTTGCGTAGGAATGCCCGTTTTAGTTTACGGAAGAGTGCACGTAGAATAACAAAAGGGGTTATTCATGTTCAAGCCAGTTTCAACAATACCATTATAACCGTTACAGATCCGCAAGGTCGGGTGGTTTTCTGGTCCTCCGCGGGTACTTGTGGATTCAAAAGCTCAAGAAAAGCATCACCCTATGCTGGTCAAAGAACAGCAGTAGATGCTATTCGTACAGTGGGTTTGCAACGAGCAGAAGTTATGGTAAAAGGTGCGGGTAGCGGAAGAGATGCCGCATTACGAGCCATTGCTAAAAGTGGTGTACGATTAAGTTGTATACGCGATGTAACACCTATGCCGCATAATGGATGTCGACCTCCTAAAAAAAGACGTCTGTAAAAAAATGAAACCGCTTTCAAGAGAAATAAACGATTCAATGATCAAATAATAATACTAGTCTGTTATGGTTCGAGAGGAGGTAACAGGATCCACCCAAACACTAGAGTGGAAGTGTGTTGAATCAAGAGTAGATAGTAAGCGTCTTTATTATGGTCGTTTCATTCTGTCCCCGCTTAGAAAAGGTCAAGCGGATACTGTCGGTATTGCCTTGCGAAGAGCTTTACTTGGCGAAATAGAAGGAACATGTATCACACGCGCCAAATTTTTGAACGTGCCACACGAATATTCTACAATAGTAGGTATTGAAGAATCCATACAAGAAATTTTACTAAATTTGAAAGAAATTGTATTGCGAAGTAATCTCTACGGAGTTAGGGACGCATCAATTTGCGTCAAAGGTCCTAGATACATAACCGCTCAAGATATAATCTTACCGCCTTCCGTAGAAATCGTTGATACGACACAACCTATAGCTAACTTGAGAGAGTCCATTGATTTCTGTATTGAGTTACAGATCAAGAGAGATCGCGGATATCATACGGAACTCAAAAAGAACTCTCAAGATGGAAGTTATCCTATAGATGCTGTATCCATGCCTGTTCGAAATGTGAATTATAGTATTTTTTCTTGTGGAAATGGAAATGAAAAACACGAGATACTTTTTCTAGAAATATGGACGAATGGCAGTTTAACTCCTAAAGAAGCGCTTTATGAAGCTTCTCGTAATTTGATTGATTTATTTCTTCCTTTTTTACACGCAGAGGAAGAGCGCGCTAGTTTCGAAGAAAATAAAAACAGGTTTACTCCACCCCTTTTAACCTTTCAAAAAAGATTCACTAATCTAAAGAAAAACAAAAAAGGAATTCCATTGAATTGTATTTTTATTGATCAATTAGAATTGCCTTCTAGAACGTATAATTGTCTCAAAAGGGCCAATATACATACACTATTGGACCTTTTGAGTAAGACTGAAGAAGATCTTATGCGAATTGACAGTTTTCGTATGGAAGATGGAAAACTGATATGGGACACTCTAGAGAAGCATCTTCCAATGGATTTGCCTAAGAACAAGTTCTTGCTTTAAATCCATTGCAATTTTTTCCTCTTCTTCTTTTTTGAGTTAGAATAAAAAGAAAAAAGAAAGCAATTTTGCATCTTCGGCACAATCTATATTTTTGCGAAATGGATCATAATAAAATAGATTTTAGGTATCTAGGGAAGATTCACTTGGAAGTAACTATTTCCTAGATACCCATGCAGGGGACTTCGCGGTTGAATGAATCAACTCGAAAAATCCCTAAAAAAGACCTAAAGTTAAGGATTTATCAATGGGTAATGTTGCTCCAATACCTAACCAAAGAGCTACTGCAGTACCGATTAAAAAAACGGTCGTAGCTACTGGGCGACGAAATGGATTTTGGAATTTATTGACATTCTCCAGAAAGGGTACTGTCAATAAGCCCGTTGGCACAGAAACCATTAAGAGAACACCCAATAACTTATTGGGTACTGTACGGAGTATTTGAAATACGGGAAAGAAGTACCACTCGGGTAATATTTCCAGAGGAGTTGCAAACGGATCCGCCGGTTCACCAATCATTGACGGCTCGAGAACCGCTAAACCTACATTACACGCAATAGTACCTAGAATTACTACTGGAAAAATGTATAAAAGATCGTTGGGCCACGCGGGTTCCCCGTAATAATTATGCCCCATCCCTTTAGCTAATTTTGCTCTTAATACAGGATCATTTAAGTCAGGTTTCTTTGTTATTGGGATAGGTGAATTCTTTAGGATCCATCCTCCAAAGGAACCGGACATGAGAATTTTTCATCATCCGGCTCGAGCAAGAATGAAAAAAATAAGACCGTGGAGGATCCACAATAGAATAGGGTATATAATGACTCCATGACTCAGGGTGAGAAAAGCTTTATCAGATTATCTTTTCCGAAGTTGCGCCTATAACTACTATTCTATTCTTATGCGTAAATGCTCAATATCCAAGTGGGCTTACAAATTTGATCATGATCAATTGCTTTGTGGATTGTCTCTTGATTAGTTGGTGTTTATCCCCTCAATATCGCAAGTTTCTTACGTCCAAACAAAGTATTTACTTGTTACTAATAAAAAATCAAAAAGTTTAGCCTATGTTCTTCCTTAGATCCCTTCTTTTACTCCGATAGTATTGCGGATCGAAATCGATGCAAAGAAAATGAATGCATTTCCATACTATAATAAAAAGTAAGTGTAATAAATATAGAATTGGATCATATCACATGACTTATTCCATTTATACTCTATGGGATCTTACGGAGCCTGCTCATGGATGACATGATTGGGGTATGATCATAGAAAATATTCTCCTCGAGTGAACCAGCCTATCTAGGGGACTTACGTCTTGATTGGATACGGAGACACCTTTGGTCGTGAATTCTAATGTGGCAGATACAATTCTCTATCTGCATGGCCGAATCAATAATTCAAGTCACACACTCCCATAATCCGCCTTATTTTCTTTCGTAAAATTAACTTCAACTATTTGTATCAAAATACTTCGAAGTTGAAGAGAAGTATCCAAATGACATGTCTTATTTTACAATAACCCATGTTTGTAGCAATGAAATACCACAACCTACCCGATATGATATATGAGAATTCGAATTCTCTATGATATGCCTTCCCTATAAAGGACCCGAAATACCTTGCTTACGTATCATTGGAAAGTGCATTAACATAAATACGGCGGTAAGCAGAGGCAGTACAAAGGTATGTAAACTATAAAAACGAGTCAAAGTGGATTGGCCCACACTAGCACTTCCACGTAATAATTCCACTAAAGGGGATCCTATTACCGGAATCGCTTCAGGTACACCTGTCACAATTTTGACTGCCCAATAACCAATTTGATCCCAAGGCAAAGAATAACCAGTTACACCAAATGATGCAGTCAATACAGCCAAAACCACACCTGTGACCCAAGTTAATTCACGGGGTTTTTTAAACCCACCTGTGAGATACACACGAAATACGTGCAGGATCATCATTAGAACCATCATACTTGCTGACCATCGATGAACTGATCGGATTAACCAACCAAAATTGGCCTCCGTCATTATATATTGAACGGAGGAAAAAGCCTCTGTAACGGTTGGTCGGTAGTAAAAAGTCATAGCAAAACCGGTAGCGACTTGTACTAGAAAACAAGTAAGTGTAATTCCCCCTAAACAATAAAATATGTTGACATGAGGAGGAACATATTTACTAGTTATATCATCTGCAATTGCCTGAATCTCAAGACGTTCCTCAAACCAATCATATACTTTATTGAGATAGGTAACTAGCCCGACTCCCCCTCCGAGAACCGTATATGAAAATTTCATCTCATACGGCTCAAGCAGAAACACACAAATTTTCAACGGATATTAGAAAAAAAGTTCAAAACTTCATCAGCCACGATATTGGATCGATTTACCTTGAAGATATGAAATAAGAAAAATCCTGAATTTCTTCTTTGTGATGATAATGCCAAAAAATCTCAAGTTGGCTCATCCGTCTTTCTTTCCCTTATGTTGATCATTAGAGGCCTCTTGACTTGTCTTTTCTCTTCACTATTTTTTATTTATTTTATTTCGAAGTGGTTTTCTGATAGAAATTATCTTGTTGCGATCCTATGAATCAGTTCAATTAAAACCTTAGATTCATACTAGAGCCACGATGATTGAGTCTCAAGCTAAACAAAAGGCAAGGGTTCTTCGAATAAGAACCGCTTGATGATCATTTATTGAAAGAGAAAAAAGTTGTCTTTTGGGCAAACAAAATTGAAAGGAAGAAAATTTCTTTTTTTATTTTATTAAGAACTACTTGAATTTTTTTTCAGTCTGGTTGCGAGGTCTAAATAGTGAGTATGAATCATAGTTCCATTTTTTTCTTGATCCACTCTATGTATTTCGTGTTCCAGATACTAGAATAAATAATATCCGACGAATTAGAATCATCTTGATAGAGAGAACAGGCCCTTTCTATGTATTATCAATAGGATCAATTCTAACAAGTCACACACTCATATTCCAGAGATACCGAAACAAAAAAATCCACGGTCGAACTACCAGAAATGTGGAGCTTAAAGTAGAAAGGCTTTTTTCGATGGAAAAACTATGAAGTCATACTTTTAGTTAGTAGAAACTTAATTCGTTAAAATTCCGTCCAGTAAAACGGAAGAATTATAAATTTCTAAAATGATAGATAGGAATATCGCGAATAAAGCCATTGCGACCCCCATAAAAGGAGTAGTCCCCCAACCCGGAGCTACTTTCCCATATTCCGAATTCAAGGGTTTCAATAAACTACCCGCGCCAGTCCGTTTTGGCTTAGGTCTAGAACTATCTTCAACGGTTTGTGTAGGCATAAATTCTATTTAATCATTGGTGTTGACTTTGTATACTATTCCGTTGTAGTTGTAAATACACGATCTTTTCATGGATCCATTGTAATCTTGAAATTCTATAAAAATGGAAACAGCAACTTTAGTCGCCATCTCCATATCTGGTTTACTTGTAAGCTTTACTGGGTATGCCTTATATACCGCGTTTGGGCAACCCTCTCAACAATTAAGAGATCCATTCGAAGAACATGGGGACTAATTGAAGTAAGAAGTCTCCCCTCTGGGGGACTTCTTACTGCAATGAAATTATTTATTTCCTTCAATTAAATTATTTCATTTTTTAGTCGGAACCTTAGGTGGTTCTCGGAAGAAGATAGCGAAAAAAATTATCCCTAAAGTCGAAACTAAAAGGAACGTATAAACCAATGCTTCCATAGATTCGATCCTGGTTTATTTACATTATAACTTCCACACCTATTCACTTATCATTTGGGATTATTTCCCATATAAAAAAAGAAAAAGAGTCAAACAAAAAAAGGACAGGAGATGTTTCTCATGTCAAATCAAAAAAGAGAGGTGAAAGATACCATAGCAATGGGGTATCAGGCTGCCTGTCTCCTTGTAGTTGGATCTCCAACTTTTTGGAATGTTCCAAATTCCACTTGAGCATCCAAGTCTGGATCAATACCAGCAAAAACATCTCGGAACAAGGTTCGAGCGCCATGCCAAATGTGTCCGAAAAAGAAGAGCAAAGCAAAGGTAGCATGACCAAAAGTGAACCAACCCCTTGGACTGCTGCGAAAAACACCATCTGATTTCAAAGTAGCTCGATCTAATTCAAAAATCTCCCCTAATTGAGCACGCCGCGCATATTTTTTTACAGTAGCAGGATCAGAATAACTTACTCCATTAAGTTCGCCACCATAGAATTCCACCGTTACGCCTACTTGTTCAACACTATATTTGGATTCTGCTCTTCTAAAAGGAACGTCCGCTCTCACAATTCCCTCCTCATCTACCAAAACTACCGGAAATGTTTCAAAAAAAGTAGGCATGCGACGTACAAAAAGCTCGCGTCCTTGTTTATCTCTAAAGACGGGATGTCCTAACCATCCAACAGCTATTCCATCTCCATTGTCCATTGAGCCTGCTCTGAATAATCCCCCCTTTGCCGGATTATTACCAATATAATCATAAAAGGCTAATTTTTCGGGAATTTTAGACCAAGCTTCTGATAAACTAAGATTTTCGGCTAACCCATCGCTAACTCTTCGATATATTTCTTGCTGAAAGTATCCCTGATCCCACTGATAACGAGTAGGCCCAAATAATTCGATTGGGGTAGTTGCCGATCCATACCACATAGTTCCGGCAACTACGAAAGCAGCAAAAAAAACAGCAGCGATACTACTGGAAAGTACAGTTTCAATATTGCCCATACGCAATCCTTTGTATAGACGTTGAGGCGGACGGACACTAAGATGGAATAGGCCCGCTAATATGCCCAATGTACCTGCAGCAATATGATGCGAAGCTATTCCTCCCGGAACGAAAGGATCAAAACCTTCCGCACCCCACGCAGGATTTACAGCTTGTACTTTTCCAGTTAGTCCGTAAGGATCAGACACCCATATCCCAGGGCCATATAAACCCGTTACATGAAATGCACCAAAGCCAAAACAAGCCACCCCTGCAAGAAATAAATGAATTCCAAAGATCTTGGGCAAATCCAAAGAAGGTTTTCCCGTCCGCTCATCACAGAATATTTCTAGGTCCCAATATACCCAATGCCAGATAGCTGCCAAGAAACACAAGCCAGAAAACACAATATGGGCACCCGCCACACCTTCATAACTCCAAATACCCGGATTCGTTACAGTTCCTCCTGAAATACTCCAACCACCCCACGAATTGGTTATTCCTAAACGAGTCATGAAGGGGATGACGAACATACCTTGTCTCCACATTGGATCCAGAACAGGATCAGAGGGATCAAAAACCGCTAATTCGTATAAAGCCATCGAGCCAGCCCAACCAGAAACTAGAGCTGTGTGCATTATATGCACCGAAAGCAATCGACCCGGATCATTCAATACGACAGTATGAACACGATACCAAGGCAAACCCATGGAAATACCCCTTTAGCAAAGAAAAATAGACACGATGTCGCTTTATTTTATCGCATTGGAAAAGACTATCCATACATATCCTATGTACCTAACCCTTCTAGGGGATTCTATGTCAGAAAGCGTGAATATTTATTTCATTCCATTAAAAATAACAAGCCAATTCCGTTTGTAAGAAGAAAGAGAAGCGGATCTATTCTATACTCGATAAGTGCCAATATGCAATGGGTAACTTGGGCTATTTGGAAAAAGGAAGAATAGATCCTTAATCCCTCTTTGTTTATCATTTCGAATCGCGGATTCCTTTTTCTTTATTCAATCTGTCTTACCTTCCTTATATGTATAATCTGTCAATCTATGGATTCATAGAATCCATAGTATTCTTATAGAATAGAATAAGAAAAAAATGAAGATAATAAACTGCGGATTCTTTCTTTCTTTCTCTTCCATTCTTACGTTTCCATATTAAAGTGTAGTTTTCTTACTTAAATTTAATAATATTAATCTAATATAATATGCCCATTGGTGTTCCAAAAGTACCTTACCGGATTCCCGGAGATGAAGAAGCGACTTGGGTTGACTTATACAATGTTATGTATCGAGAAAGGACACTTTTTTTAGGTCAAGAGATTCGTTGCGAGATCACGAATCATATTACGGGTCTGATGGTATATCTCAGTATAGAAGATGAAATTAGCGATATTTTTTTGTTTATAAACTCCCCTGGGGGGTGGCTAATCTCGGGAATGGCTATTTTTGATACGATGCAAACGGTGACACCAGATATATATACAATATGCCTCGGAATAGCCGCGTCCATGGCCTCCTTCATTCTGCTTGGAGGAGAACCCACGAAGCGTATAGCATTCCCTCACGCTAGGATTATGCTTCACCAACCTGCTAGTGCTTATTATCGAGCAAGGACGCCGGAATTTTTACTAGAAGTGGAAGAGTTACACAAAGTTCGCGAAATGATCACAAGGGTTTATGCACTAAGAACGGGCAAGCCCTTTTGGGTTGTATCCGAAGACATGGAAAGGGATGTTTTTATGTCAGCAGACGAAGCCAAAGCTTATGGACTTGTCGATATTGTAGGGGATGAAATGATTGACGAGCACTGCGATACTGATCCAGTGTGGTTTCCAGAAATGTTTAAGGATTGGTAGTGGCTGGATTTCTTGTAAATTTATTTCAAACCCAAATTCGGGTTTTATGCTATTTTATAGAAAATAGAAATACTTCATGATGATGAATCATCAGGTTAAGATCGATCTAAACCAATCCATTTTTTCTATATACATACGACATGCCAACGGTTAAACAACTTATTAGAAATGCAAGACAGCCAATACGAAATGCTAGAAAATCGGCCGCGCTTAAGGGATGTCCTCAGCGTCGAGGAACATGTGCTAGGGTGTATGTGCGACTCGTTCAGATCATGAGTTCAAACAAATAATAAAATTTTTGAAGTATCCATGATCGGTACCAATGAATAGGATAGAGAAGCTCTATCCTAGATTTCTACGGTATATGGAATTTACGGTTTCCTTTGGTGCAAATCCAATCATCTAGATTTGAATTGGAAGAAGCAATTCCCCCGTTGGTAGCAAATGGTTATCCATTAAGCGGAGGAAATAGTAATAAAAAGAAAAAGGCTTATGCTCCTTTATCTTAAAAGAACGGACTAAAGGGTCAGCTACTTAGCCAACTTTCATAATTAAATACCGTTACTGTATGAATAACTCTTATTGTGAAAAGAGCTATTTACTCTATAATGGATGGGTAGAGCCAAAGAATGTGAACTATACAAGTTCACAATACCTTTTGATGAAATGAAAAATGAAAGAAGGGGCTCCGGTGTATAGAGAGGGCCTCACCGTTTAAAAGGGAACCATAGAAACGATGGAACCCACTGTTTTTTTAGTATCGTTAGAATTTGTTATTTCTATGCGAAATAACTTAAGAGAATAGAATAAAAAATCGTGGTTGGGAAGGTTAGAGTAGCAAAAGCCATTGGAATTCATATTTTATATATCGGAATAATCCGTTTTGTTATTAATGGGAAAAAAGAGGATTAAAAGAAGAGAAATCATTAGTTATTGATTAAGGTTAATTTGATTCAATGACCAGAGTTCCGCGAGGATATATAGCTCGGAGACGACGAACAAAAATGCGTTCATTTGCCTCAAACTTTAGAGGGGCTCATTTAAGACTTAATCGAATGATTACTCAACAAGTAAGAAGAGCTTTTGTTTCTTCTCATCGAGATAGAGGCAGGCAAAAGAGGGATTTTCGTCGTTTGTGGATCACTCGGATAAACGCAGCAACACGGGTATATAACGTATTCGATAGTTATAGTAAATTAATACACAATCTGTACAAGAAGGAGTTAATTATTAATCGTAAAATGCTTGCACAAGTAGCTGTATCAAATCCAAATAATCTTTACACGATTGCCAATAAAATAAAGACCATCAATTAAAGGATAAAAAAGTAATATACAGGAATAATTAAACCCGAATTCCCGGAGAGGGAACTCCGGGAAGATACAATAAATTAAGATTAAGTGGTAGGAATCGACGAGCATGTTGCAATAAATAAAAAAACTATTTCTTTTTTCCCATGTTTCTTTCTTATAACAAACCCAAGAATCAAAACAGGATTACTTTCTTTATATATGAGTCCGACCCTTTCGAATAAAACATCAACAATCGGAACTTAAGTTTCGATTGTTGTTTCTTAAATTCTGGTTGGAGTTTCTTAAGTTTCGATTGGAATTGAACTTTTGTGTTAATTGAGGAATATGTCTATTTTTTCTGTGTCTAGGACCAGTAATTATTGAAATTGACTGGGCTTGAAATTGCTTCTCATTCTCATAGTTACGAAATGGTAAGAAAGATAAAATACGAGCCTGTTTTATAGCAAGAGTAATTAATCGTTGTTGTTTCAAGGTTAATCTATTTATTCGTCTGGATAATATTTTTCCTTGTTCACTAATAAATCGATTAATTAAACTCATGTTTCTATAATCAATTCGATCCCCCGGGCCTATTCGAGAACGCCTACGAAAAGGTTGTTTGGATTTACGAAAAGGTTGTTTGAATTTACGAAAAGTTTGCTTTGATTTATGAAAAGGTTGTTTGGATTTACGAAAGGGTTGCTTAGATTTATGAAAAGGTTGTTTAGATATATACATGATTTATTCGTTATTTATAAATTTGAAAAAAAAAAAAATGGATTTCTTTATTTTATTAATTTGGAATCCAGAAGAAGTAGTCTTTCTTTGGTCCATATATTATTTGATTCATATACTATATAAAATAAAAATAAAAAAACCTCTATACATATGAAATAATATCTACCTAAAATCGGATGAGTTGATTTTTATTTTGTATTCTATCTATGTTCTTATTTAATAAGAAGTTCTTACTCTTTCTGTTCTTTGGAAAAAACGAACACGCGATACTCCTATTTCTTTATTTCATTATGAGTCGTATGCTTGCGACAATAACGACAAAATTTTCTTAATTCTAATTGTCGGGGTGTATTGTGGCGATTCTTTTGAGTACTATATCTAGAAATCCCCGTCGATTCCTTATTGGTACCCTTTCGAACACAACTAATACATTCCAAAATAACTCGGATTCTAACATCTTTGCCCTTGGCCATGAACCTCCTTTCCTTTTTGGATCGACTTAACTTAATTCTTATACCTATTCTTTTATTCTTCCATTTTGGATACAAAGAAGAAGAATAAAATCTATAGAAGTTCCTAACTAAAAATTCGATTTCTAAAGATTTTGTTCTTCTTCTTCGAATTCTCTAACGAATCCAATCCAATAGAATAAAAAATTTTGGAAATTCGTAAATGTAAATTAAGTAATAAAACATAGGGAAATAATTAAAGAATACAATCCTTATCCATCTTTTCTTTCTTTTTGCTTCATATACTAAAAAAGAATTCAAAAAGGGAAAATTTTCGTCATGTCACGAAGAATTCTATCTCTCGCATAGGAATAACTAGAATGAAAAAAAAGGGAATGACAAAGCATCTGGGAATAAACGATTGATTTCTATCAATAAACCTGCTAAAGCCCCAAACCATAGAGTACTTAGCACGGGTGCTACAGAGAGATATGTTTTTATATCCCGCATTGAAAATCCTCCTTCCGTATTGAAATACATATATGATCAGATACTCTTGCCCAAGATCCTTTGTATTTCTTTTGGTTAGGCGGAATTCCTAATTAAAAAAACAAAATCAATATTATATATAGAATATATAGAATGAACCATATAGAGGATATTTTCCTATCCCTAAAAAAGATGACCCCTTCTTCCTATACATTACAAAGAAATAGGAATCTTTCTTTTATAGGTGAAATTCGATTGGATTTTAGATGTATACCCTTCCTTGATTATATGAGACTAAAAACAAGAAATGACAAGAAAGTTCTATATAAATAGAGAAATACAAGAAAATTACGATGTGGAAAACAAGAAAGGAATTGTGTACAATGCCATTGTACAACAATTTGGAAAAGGGATGTAGCGCAGCTTGGTAGCGCGTTTGTTTTGGGTACAAAATGTCACAGGTTCAAATCCTGTCATCCCTACCTATTAATTCTCTCTTCTTTATGGGCAGTAGTGGGGAGATCGATTAAAGTGGGTATAACTTGAAT